AAATTTCGCTTTAGCCAATGACGCAATCAGAGGAATAATTGGAATAAAGGTATTGACTTTCTTAATAGCATTATTGATTAGAAATGAATTTTCTAAAATTTGACTCCGTACCACTGAAGGGTTTATTCGCAGGTTTGAAAGATAGCCACAAAATTCAAAGGAATGATTGGATGATTGGTTTATATAAATCTTTCTTGGATAAAACCACAGCGAAAAATGCCATTGCCAAAAAGTGATAAGGTAATATTTCCATTTATTCATGAAAAGAGGTGTCCCTTTTGAAGCCAAAATGGCTTTTCTTTGATACCTAATATAATGGATGCAAGGCTCCTTAACCAACCATAGGTTCGCCCGAAAACCCTTAACTTTTACAAAGACATTCACAAGACGTTCTATTTTTCTATAGAAATCGATTCTTTCAAGAAAAACTCCAAAGGATGTTGATCGTAAATGAGAAGATTGGTTACGTAGAAAGGCGAAAACGGATTCGTATTCACATACATGAGAATTATATAAGAATAAGAATAATCTTTGATTTCTTTTTGAAAAAAAGGAACTAGCTTTCTTTGGAGTAATAAGACTATTCCAATTCCAATACTTATTCAGAAAGAATCGTAATAAATGCAAAGAAGAGGCATCTTTTACCCAATAGCGAAGAGTTTGAACCAAGATTTCCACATGGACGGGGCGGGATATTAGTATATCTAATACAAAATTTAAATGTGAAAAGTTATCCTCTAAAAAGGGAAATATTGAATGAATTGACCGCAAATTCTGAGATTTTACTATCTTTTTATTTTTCCCTTCTAGACAAGATATTAATCTTAGAGAAAATGGAATTTCCACAATAAAAGTAAATCCCTCTGATATGATTTGAGAATAAAAATTTTTATTGCGCGCCAAAAATGGATTTTGGTTAGAATCATTAGGAGAAATAATCAAATGGTTCTGTTGATACATTCGATTAATTAATCGTTTTACAACCAGTAAACTGGATTTATTGTCATAACCTGGATTTTCCGCCAAAATCGATCTACCGAAACCACGCTCGTGAGCAAATGTATAAATATACTCCTGAAAGATAAGTGGATATAGGAAATCGTGTTGTTGAGATCTCTCTAGATGTAAATATCTTTGTATTTCCTCCATTTGAAATTTGATTTGAATCAAAAGTAGAAGATTGGGGTGGTTATCAAATGATACATAGTGCGATAAAGTAAAAACAAGCTATTCTAGTAAGAATAGATAACTCGGAGACAGGTAAACTTATCAACAGACTCTCTACCCCCTACCCTCCCCATTCATTTCCTTTAATTGGTCTATGTTATAGGATAACAAGATGGTTAGAAATCTTTTATTTTTTAAACCTAATCGCTCTTTTGATTTCCGAAAAAACTTTATTTATCAATATACTGCTTCTTTTACACACACCTCTTTATTCCATAATAGAGAATGCTAATAGTTAGGATTCATTAAAAAAATAAAATATAGAATCCACTCGTGGGGGGGAATTCTTTCCCGTATTCAGGCACTAATCTATTTTTAACGTCTAATTAGATCGGGAAATTATTCAAATTAAGAACAGAAGCTAGTTGCTTTTTCTTTCTAATAATTAATTGAAGCCCTAGGGCCCCTATCCATTTATTCATTCGACCCAACTTTTTTTGGTTCCGTTCCAAAATTCTAACAAAATTTTGTATCGATCCGAGAAGAATGAAATATCCACAGAACTCTCTATTGATACGACATGCTATTTTTTCCATTTATTCCCTTTCAGGATCAGTCGTGGTCTTCCAAACTTTACCAATGGTATGGACGAATTTCTCACTTCATCCAAATGTGTAAAAGATTCTAGCCGCACTTAAAAGCCGAGTACTCTACCGTTGAGTTAGCAACCCGAAGAAAATAGCGATTAAACAAAACTTTAACTACAGGGTGTATATAAACAATCAAAATCAATTTAATTCAATTTAAACAAAGAGAAAGAAGATTATACAAGTTAATCAAACCGTTGAGCTAACAAATCTACAAAAAAGATTTTCTAAGGGATTCGAAACATAAAATAAAAATGATTAGATGAAAATACAATAAATTCTCAGATAAAAGAAAAAATCTACAAAACGTTATAAATTAATAGAGCACTTTTTGTGTTATCTACCCCTTTTCAATTAAAAAAACTTCTTGTATCAAAGAAAGCACGATTTAAAATTTGAATTAAAGTAAAAAACCTATGGGACAAAAATAAAGCTAAATAAACCCGGTTCACTTATTACGTTACGATGAATTATATTTGTTCAATACAATGTTGTCAATATAAATGTTGAGAAAAAAGTACAGTACAATAGAAAAAATAAATTGCATTGAAATATATTTTCATTTTCAATTCTTTGAATTTCAATTTAACAACGATATTCCAAATTGTTTTGGATTGACACTACATAACATATCTAATCTACCTAGATAGAATAAAGATAGAATAAAAAAGGAGGAGTTATATATAACGGTTTTTTTAGTCCATAATGTATTTCAATGTATTTCATCAATCTAAGTGGAATAAGAAAAGTGGATTCCTTGTTGGTTAATCGAGTTACAACGAAAACCACACAATTGATGAAGGAAATGTCCGAATTGGTTTGATAATAAATAAGATCAATAAACTCAAGTTTTGTCGTTCTAGGCCATCGTATTCGACGGAAACTATGATAAATAAATACCAATACAGCAGAAAAAGGGGGGTCAAAAAAACAAACCAGAGAAAAATTATACAAAGTTATATACAAGCTGCGACCCCCCCCCATATGATATGGTATTTCTTTAATTGAATTTCATTTGATTAGACGGAAGTTCCTTAAAAAGTCCCGCTTTCTTTAAAAGATTATGAACCGTTCCTGTAGGTTGAGCACCCTTTTCAAGGAAATATAGAATAACAGGAACATTTAAATAAGTTTGATTTTTTATTGGATCATAAAAACCCACTTTTCTAAGATCTTTTCCTTCTCTTCGGGATCGAACATCAATTGCAACGATTCGATAGATGGCTCATTGGGATAGATGTAGATAAATAACACCCCCCCTAGAACCGTATAAGAGGTTTTCTCCTCATACGGCTCGAGAAAAAATGATTTGATTCGAAGTTTTGTCTATGTATGCAATTCTAATAAATTAAATGACAAATAGGCCTAAAAAATCAATTAGACTATGATTTCGATTTCAGTCTTTTCTTTCTTACTGAGAAGAAAGAAAGAAACCATCCGTACTCATAACTCAAGTTGGATAACTCTTCAAATAGTTCAAAGGAAAAATTTTGAGTCCATTTTATTTATTGAGTAGTCTTTACCCCCTTCTGTTAGTCTGATCCCGCCGGTGAGACTCTCGAGAGAATTGTAAAGGGTATTTCCTTGTTCGTAGATACTTTAATCCTTAATTTTAAATCATTGGGTTTAGACATTACCTCGGCGCTTCTTAATTCTTTCAAAAATGGCAGCAACATACCCCTTTTGATTTATTTCTAGCAAAGAATTGTACGGGCAGTTAATTCCCGCGTGATGCACCTCGAATCGAAAAAGTTTGATCAATCCGACCAAGTTTTGCTTTTGAATTGGAAACTTGGACAAACCGGATCCTTTACTATTTATAATTTATATATATATAGAAGATATATTTACGAAGTTGTTCCAATTAATTGGCATTAACCCTAGATCCTTTTCCCACAGAAATGAATTAACCCCTTCTACCCGAGCTCCACCGTAGACTATTTACAACCCAATATTTTTTGTTGGGTTCAAGTATAACAGAACAAACAATGTCGAGCCAAGAGCACCCTCATTCCTAGACAAATGGAAAGTGGTGGGTTTTTAATCCACAACGGACCGTGTCCTTCAAGTCGCACGTTGCTTTCTACCACATCGTTTCAAACGAAGTTTTACCATAACATTCCTCTAATTTGGAACCGGTATGGAATTGATTCAATCATGGAATCATGAATAGTCATTGGTTCTGCTCTCCATAGACTCTGACTACGAAAATCAAAATAAAAAAATACGGTCAGTTTAAATTTGAAATTAAATAATGAAAGAATTACAAATTTACAAAAACCAAAAAATTCTTGTCATTGAAATAAAACTATACATACTTTATAAACTAAACATTTCCTCATTTTATATGAGGAAATGATTGATATGTATTTTGTTTAAAATGGGGTTGGGTAATATTTCAATAATCGACTCTTATCATAAAATGAATAACAAAGCATAGAATAACCCCCCCTGCCTCAATCGTTACATAGATTCCCAATTTTAAATTAGATCCAAACGCAAAATACCTAACGAGATTTAAAGAAAAAACATAAATTTATTGTCTCTATCACATATTTCTATATGATAATGATATGGAACTTGATCATTTGTTAATGAGATTCAAACAGACACACATATAAAAATTAATATGGATTGACTCCTAACCACCCCCGACTTCTTTATATGGAAATAATGAAACAAAAAAATGGGAATAATGGAACATAAAAAACGGATATACGCTGGGACGGAAGGATTCGAACCTCCGAATAGCGGGACCAAAACCCGTTGCCTTACCGCTTGGCCACGCCCCATTTGAATTTCTAATCTACGCCAAGAAACAATAATATTGGTATTGGTTGTTTGTCAACTCTAGTACAAATATCCTATATATCTATCGAATAGGTTGGTACTGAGATTTTGATACATATAGATATAAAATTCAACTTAATTTATTGATCATTACATAGAATTCAATTAAGATATTGTATGAAAGTATGATTTCTTCTATTCTCCTTTGAGAATTGGAGGATTTTTGGTTGGGTGGATTCAAAAAAAAGAAGGATTTTTTGTCTACCTTACTGACTTTCTTCCTTTTTACTTATATCAAAAACTCAATCAAAATGCAATTATCTCAAAGAACAAAATGTCCGTTATGCTTAATACCGTTAGTTTGATCTGTATTAATTCTACCCTTTATCCGAGCAG